ATTTCTTCCATGACCCCTAAAATGCCGATATTAGCACTGATGGTACGAAAATGTAACTCACTATTCAAACAACTATTCAGAATTCCTAAAGCACCTTGTAAAGCTTGTTCAAAAATTCGTTGTCGGACCTGATTAATAGCTCTTTGTTGTTCAAAACGAAGGGTTTCATTTTTATAATTTTCTAATTGTTCCAAACTATCGGAAGTCGCATTAATCAAATTTATTTTTTCTCGTTCTATCTCAGAATATCCATTCAATCGATACTCGTCTGCTTCTGTTTCCACTTTACGTAAGCGAGCCCGAGCTTTTTCGAGCTGCTCAATAGCCCCTTTCCGTAATTCTTCTGAATTTCGAATAGTACTCAAGATCCTCTGTTTTCGATTATCTAATAAATCATTTAATGAAAGTAGATTTTCTTACTATAAATTTCACAATTTACAGAATCTCCTCCCGAACCAAACATGAATCTTTCGATTCATTTGGCTCTCACGCTCAATTAATTTCATTTATATTTATGGGGGTTCCCATATTTTTTAATGGAATGAACCTGTCCTTTCTTTTCTGTTCGTATTTTTAAAGATATTGAAATTTATACAAGAATATTTGGAGGACTCTTCTGATCAGCTGTAATTGTCAGTAAAGTTGTTTCTTTATTTTTATTTGTTTATTTCTAATAGAATTTGGAATATTTAGGTATAAAAATGCAAATCAAAATAATATAAAAATAGATAAAATATTTATATATAATATAAAAAATATAAAAATGATTTATATATAATAATGATTTATATATAATAAATATAATAAAATATAATATTTATAATAAAAAAAATATATATATAAAGTATATATAAGTATATATATCTAAGTAAAATCCATTAAGTAAAATTAAGTAAAATCAATCTTTTTTTTTATAAATTATCAAATTATGCAAACAAATTATTCATATCCAAAAATTTGTATTTTATACATAGGTTGTCCATTCAGCAAAGGTACAATGACCTTTTCTGGGAAATGGTTCAAATAATTTTATCCATATGAGTGTTTTATATTGGATAAATTACCAACTATTAATTTAAAATTTTTAAACCATTTCGTTTTGGTACTAACGTAGTGGTAGAAAGAGTACCATGTTGTGCCTGGACTTTAAACAGTTTAGCTTTAACCATGTTTATAGTTCCAGATTATTGGTTGATAGAGAATCAGAGTGAATTTACCAATAAGTCACGAAATGCTATAGTTCTCACATATGATTTATTAATTTATTCAGAAGTAATTCGTCGAGATTTGCGCTTTTCTTTATTATTTATTTCTTTGTTATTTATATATACACTATTTTTTTTATAAATTAGACTATTTACAAATAAAATAACATATAAAATGCAAACTAAAGTGCAGCTGGTTCGATCCAACCTATTCTTGAAATATACAACTCGCACACACTCCCTTTCCAAAAAAAATCAACACACCAAGCACTACGCTTAGATTTATTGGATTTGTTGCTAAAATATCGGTATTAAACCCAAAACTCCCGGCGGATGGCCAATGCCCCAAGGAAACGAAAGAATCGGTTACATTTTTCATATGTTCTCCTCTTATAGATAGGACTGTTGAGTTCTTTTTGTATCAGTTCGAGCCCTTTTTTATTGACTTCTTATTTATTTTATTATTTTTAATTAAGTTTTGACCAATCAATAAGAAGTATCTTATTGGGTCAGATTTTTATTTCTTGAATTAAACAAAAGGATTTGCAAATAAAAGCGCTAATGCCACGACCAATCCATAAATTGTTAAAGCTTCCATAAAAGCCAAACTAAGCAATAAAGTACCTCGTATTTTACCTTCTGCTTCTGGCTGTCTCGCAATACCTTCTACAGCTTGTCCTGCAGCAGTACCTTGACCAACTCCAGGTCCAATAGAAGCAAGCCCTACGGCTAATCCAGCAGCAATAACAGAAGCGGCAGAAATAAGTGGATTCATAGTAAACTAAGTCCTTCACAAAAAAAAAGAAATGGTTAATGATACAATCAACTAATGAATTCTTACTTATTTTTTTATCACTAGGATTCCATATGGTCGAAGTAACTAAAACTCCAATAAGTAAAAATTTTACTGAATGATCAGAACTATTTCCATATCTTATTTTTAGTTACTATGGGTGAGATATTTTTTTTGTAATTTATATGCATATGGTTCTAGTTAGTGCATTTCTTCCGAACTCTTCTTTTATGCAATTCTGCCTTCTTTATTCTTTACTATTTGAATTGAGTTTATATCCTTGAATTAATCCTTTTATTCAATGCACAATCACAGATTAAACAAAATGACTTTCATCGGAATCCAAAGTGAACTGGGAAATAATATGGGGACAGTTCCTATATCACATATACATTTGTTTCTTCTATACCGTAAACCACGCGCATTTCATATGGAATCGAATTCCTAAATAATTTTTCGAAACATACACAAGAGCTTGACTTATTATATAATATATAACTATTAATATGCTTCTTTTAACCTAGCTAACCCATTTTTTTTTAGTAACACGTCAAAACAAAAAAAGATAATAACTCTTATTTAAATTCGAAAATGAGAAAAAAACTTAGGAAAAAGATCTTTTTCCTAAGTTTTTTTTTACAATTCCATAATATTATACATTTTTCTACGATTCTAGATCTTAGATACATATATATTTGCATCTATTATTATGTTTATTCCGTTTATGTTATGTTCGCCAAACAAGTTTATTATATGGACCTACAGATAAATTGGGATAAGCTTAAAAAAAACGATTTATAAAACTAGTCAATGATGGCCCTCCATGGATTCACCTATATAAGCCGCGGCTAAAGTTGCAAAAATAAGAGCTTGAATACCACTTGTAAATAATCCAAGAAACATGACAGGTATAGGAACTACCAAAGGTACTAAAGAAACAAGAACAACAACTACTAATTCATCAGCTAAGATATTTCCAAAAAGTCGAAAACTGAGTGATAAAGGTTTTGTGAAATCTTCTAAGATGTTAATTGGTAAAAGTATTGGAGTTGGTTGAATATATTTTCCGAAATAACTCAATCCTTTTTTGCTAAGACCCGCATAAAAATAGGCCACTGATGTGAGTAAAGCTAAAGCAACAGTAGTATTTATATCATTCGTTGGGGCAGCTAACTCTCCGTGAGGTAACTCTATGATTTTCCAAGGTAGAAGAGCGCCTGACCAGTTCGAAACAAAAATAAATAGGAACATAGTTCCAATAAAGGGAACCCAAGGACCGTAGTCTTCCCCAATCTGGGTTTTGCTCAAGTCTCGAATAAATTCAAGAATATATTCGAAGAAATTCTGACCAGTGGTCGGAATGGTTTGTGGATTCCGAACAGCTATGGCAACTGAACCCAATAAGATAGCGATTACAACCCACGAAGTGATAAGTACTTGGGCGTGCACTTGTAAACCCCCTATTTGCCAATATAAATGTTGGCCTACCTCTACACCTGATATATCGTATAATCCTTTGAGTGTGTTAATGGAACATGGTATAACATTCATATTGTCCTCTGACATAAATCGAACTTAAAAAAAAAAAAAGAATTATTTTGATTTAACCGTCTCGGCTATTTCTCAACTTATCTAAATATATGGTATATTTAGGATACCGAATAATAACATAAAATACCCAGTACTTTTTAGACTTTTTTAGAAATCTAGGAATGATTACTAATTCCATAAATATAGCAAGTTCCCGAAGTAATTGACTTATATTTATTATTATATAATCATAATAAAGCATTTCTTATATAGCTAGAATGACCCTCACAAACTGCGGATACTAATTTATTAAGAATCAATCGGATTGAAGCTATAGCGTCATCATTGGCCGGAATCGAAATATCTGCGAGATCCGGGTTACAATTTGTATCTATTATACAAATTGTCGGAATCCCCAAAATGATACATTCTCGAAGAGCCGTATATTCTTCTTGTTGATCAACGATAATTACAATATCGGGTAACTCCGTCATATATTTGATCCCGCCCAGATATGTTTGTAAGGTAGATAATTGTCTTTTGAACATTGCTGCATCTCTTTTTGAGAGACGATTAAGTTTTCCCATCTTTTGTTCCGCTCTTAAGTCCCTGAACTTCTGGAGTCTCGTTTCTGTAGTGGACCAATTCGTTAACATACCACCAAGCCATTTTTTATTAACATAATGGCACCGAGCCCTTCTTGCAGCTGATGCTACTGAATCAGCCGCTTTTTTTTTTGTACCGACGATTAAAAAGTGTTTTCCTTTACTTGCTGCATCAAAAACTAAATCACAGGCTTCCGATAAAAAACGAGCGGTTCTAGTGAGATTTGTAATATGAATACCCTTACGCTTTGCAGAAATATAAGGTGCCATTCTGGGATTCCATTTCCTAGTACCATGGCCAAAATGAACTCCTGCTTCCATCATCTCTTCCAAATCGATGTTCCAATATTTTCTTGTCATTTTTCCCCACACTTCCCTTTTATTGTTTCCCTTTTTTTTTTAGAAAAAAGAAACGAGGGGTAGCTCGAAATAAATAAATGTTCCGACGGAACCTTCTACCAAGGATTGACCGTTGATATACGATACAAACCATTAATTTTTTAAAATTCGTTATAATCCTTATTACCAAATAGCACAAAATGAGACCAAATAAATAAAAAAAATTAAAAAAAAAGTAGTTGAATTCTAATTCCATGAATTTGAATTCAAAGAACGAATCTCTTTTTAGGAATCATTAAATTATGTAAATAATTCTTCTGATGTATCATGAAAATTGTTTTGGACACAGGAACAAACTAATTCTCGATGATGGAACAAAATATCTCTCATTTTTGCCTTGAATAGATTCTTCTTTTTTATTTCCAAATGAATGTTCCTTTGTTGCTTTGAACGGTGCATTAATTTTTGGAATCCGGTACCCGCGGGTATAATCCCTCCCAGAACAACATTCTCTTTCAGGCCTTTCAACCAATCAATACGACCTCGTAGAGCAGCTTTTGATAAAACTCGAGCAGTTTCTTGAAAACTAGCTTCGGATATGAAACTTTGAGTATTCAAGGATGCCTTAGTTATTCCCAATAAGATTGCCCGATAACAGATTGTTTCATCCAAAGCACGTCCCGCTCGCTCCGCTCGCAATAATCCGATTAGTTCTCCGGGTGAAAAAACATTAGACATTCCATCTTCTGAAACCAACACTTTTGATGTTACTTGACGCACAATAATTTCTATATGTCTATTATGGATCTGTACCCCCTGGGATCGATAAACCTCTTGGATCTTATTAACCAAAGATATACGACTTTGGGCTATGGTTAACTCAGCACCAATCAAGAATCCCCAAGGGATTCCAAGAATTCTTGGTATACGGTCATTCCAACCTTTAACTCTCTTTTCGAGATTCATTGATATTGAATCAATGGAACGCACTTCTAAGACCTGTTCCACTTTTGGAAGACCTTGTGTTATATCACCGGATCTCGATTTTTCATATATAAATGTAACTAATGTATCCCCTTCAGAAAGGATTTCCCCATAATGACCATGAACAGTTGTTCCTGGAGTGGCCAAATAAGGTTTAGCGGATCTTATTACTAAAGAGTCAACATGAATAATTAAAACTTGACCAGATTTTATGTGTGGTCCGTATTTAAATAAACATACATTTTCACAAAGAAACTGCCCAAGACTAATTATTGTGGATGGTCCCTCACAATAATCGTGAGGTAAAAAGTTCCAATGCAAATCGAATGGATTTAAAATGATTTCACTACTAGGATCCGGATTAAAAATCTTTCTATTTTCATCCATTAAACAATATTTAAGTACTTGGAAAGTTTGTTTAAAATAGTCAAGTAGTAAATATTTCTTTAACAATATCTGATTATGAGTTATTAAATGATAAGATAAATAAAAATTCATGATTTTAGGTACAATAATACCTAAGGGACCCAACGAACTTTTAATTGGAATTCGAAAATCTTCTTTAATGGATTCTTTTATCACATTGTTATATTTTGAACCAGAGAATGGTCTAATTCGAGAACAGTTGGATGATGACAAAATTAGCAAAGATGAGGATTCCTTATTTTGATTCAACAACGTACCAATATCGAGAGTTCCCTTATGTTGGGTAAGTGAAGGAATCTTCACCTTGGGATAAAAGGGATTAATATTGGTACAATCTAATCCATTCTTGAAAAGAAATTGCGAACCCGCCATATCATTCCTTTTTATAATATATGAAATAGGCGATTGGACTAACTCAATTCTTATGAAATCGCGAATCAGATTATTTGTCTTTATTTCAACAAAGGAAGCACGAACCTCTTCTATGGAACCATCTTTCTCTTGGTCCCAATTGACTACTAAGCAAGTCCGAACTAATTGAATACTTGTTTGATAAATTCCTCGAATTGGCTTGCCATTTCCATAAAGGATATAATTGACAACTCTAAGTTGGATATTATCTCTTTCCAACAAGGGATCCTGGGGGAAAAGCGTTGCTAAATTGATCCCATCAGCTATTTTATATGTAACTACGGGTCGAACTGAAACAAAATACTTTTTCTTGGTAGGTGTGATTCGCTGTACATAGATCCAATTTTTCAATTTTTTAGATTCCTTAGAATCTTTTTTTCCCGCTCCTGGCGGTATCAAAATGCCGCTATGCTTGGATATCTTATCCGTTTCTCCAGGAAAATGGATATCCCCAGAAAAAATTTTCAGTTCAATACTTTTCTTTTTTTTCTCCACTCGGACCAATCCACCAACGCGGCTTCTTATATTTAAAGTGATTTGCGTATTTACTCCAATAATACTATTGTTCCGGACCATTATGAATGAAGATACGGGTAAGATATGCACCTCTTCGGGAATGAAAAAAAATCGATCTACTTTCATTTGATATTTCGAGTTAAATTCTTTTGTTCCTCGATACTCAATCAAATCCTCTTTTTTGAAGACGGAATCCGCCTCTATGGTCCCGTATTTAATGATTCCTGAACTGCTTCTTCTATATCGGGGATCGTCAAAATAAGCAAGAATACTATTTCTACGTAAAATACCATTTATGGGTATTTCAATGGAAATACCAAAATGCAGTAGTAATTCTTTCTCTCGCTTTGGATCATAATATTGTAATGGAATTATTAATCTATTTCTGCGTCTCTTAGCCAATAAAGAAGAATTCTCTTGTAGAATAGAAGGACATAGGAAATTCCAATGACCTTTGGGTCTAATTCGATCGGATCTTGAATAATCAAGACCCTCACCTTTTTTTTTACTAAGGAGCTTCGAACTAAAAAATGGATTCCTCACCCGATCATTAGTCATTGAGAAATTAGAGCTATATTTCCCTTTGATAGAAAAAGAATCAACATTGATTTGATCTTGATCCTTGTGGAGTGAAAAAGACACTATACTAGATCCGCACATACCCACTGTTAATATCCATAAATGACTTGTT